TTCGATTTCCACTTTTCGTAAGCGAGCCCGGGCTTTTTCTAGCTGTTCAATGGCTCCTTCACGTAGTTCTTCTGAATTTCGAATAGTACTAAAGATCCTCTGTTTTCGATTATCTAATAAATCACTTAATGAAAGTAGATTATCTTCCCATTCATTTCACAACTTCACTTCCATGATCTCTTCCCGAACCAAACATGAATCTTTCGATTCATTTGGCTCTCACACTCAGTTACTTAATAGGGCATTCCCCATATTTTAATATAATGAGCCTACCCTCTCTTCTCTGTTCGTATTCCAAGATATCGAAACTGATACAAGACCAGAATATTCAGAGGACTCTTCCGACCCGACAAAAAATCTGTCATTGTCAGCAAAGTTGTTTCTTTTTCTTTTTTTTTTTTTTTTCTGCAAATCCAAAAAATTCTTCTTATTTTATACATAGGTCATCGATTCAACATTGGATAAAAAAAGGTGAGACACCCATTTTTCCAGTAAACGGTTCAAATCATTTTATCGATATGAGTGTTCTATATCGGATAAATTGACAACTATTCATTTTTTTTTTTTGAAACCATCTCCGTACTAACGTAGTGGTAGAAAGAGTACCATGTTGTGCCTGGACTTCAATCGGCTTAGCTTTAACCATGTTAATGGTCCCACATTATTGGCTGATAGAGAATCAAAGTGGATTTACCAATAAGTCACGAAATGCTATGGTTCTTACATATGATTTCTGAATAAATTCAGAAGTAATTCGTCGAGATTGTGCACCTTTCTTTCCTATTTATAACTTTTTCAAAAAAAAAAAAGTGCAGCCGGTTGGATCCAGCCTATTCTTGAAATACACAACCCGCACACACTCCCTTTCCAAAAAAGATCAATACACCAAGCACTACACTTAGATTTATTAGATTTGTTGCTAAAATATCGGTATTAAACCCGAAACCCCCAGCGGATGGCCAATGACCCAAGGAAACGAAAGAATCGGTTACATTTTTCATATGCTTTCCTCTTATAGATAGGACTAACAAATTTGAACAGAGTTCCTTTTGTATCACTTCGCCCCCCTTTTTTTATTGATTTCTTTTTTATTATTATTATGAATTTCCTTATTATAAATATGAATAATTTTTAATAAACATTTTTTCTAAATTCCCAATCTATTTATTAGTCCCAGGTCTCATGTCAATTGAGAAATACCTCGTTCGTTGCAACACTTCCTAAAAGTAAAAAAAAAAGTTTCCATTAAAAGTTTCCATTAAGAATAAGAATGGGAGGGAAGAAATCGAGTGGGTCTGCTATGTTAATTCCTCATCCTCAAATCAATCCATCCCGGGGGATATTGTCTCAACGAAGAAGTGATTGTAGGGATGAAGTTTTGATATAATTCGACAAGCCCACGGCAATCAAATAAGAAAATTGAAGTATGTATTTTTCAATTTATAGGATTAAACAAAAGGATTCGCAAATAAAAGCGCTAATGCCACGACCAGTCCGTAAATCGTTAAAGCTTCCATAAAAGCCAGACTAAGCAATAAAGTACCTCGTATTTTACCTTCTGCTTCTGGTTGTCTCGCGATACCTTCTACGGCTTGTCCCGCAGCAGTACCTTGACCAACTCCAGGTCCAATAGAAGCAAGTCCTACAGCCAATCCAGCAGCAATAACGGAAGCAGCAGAAATCAGTGGATTCATATTAAGTTTCTCGTACAAAAAAAAAAAAAGAAATGGTTAATGATACAATCAACCAATGAATTATTACTTAACATCACTAAGACCTATCCGGAAAAAAAAAAAACTAATAACTCTGAATTGAAATGACAATATTACTGAATCATCAGAACTACTTCGATATCTCGTTTTTAGTTCCTATCCATGGAGTCTTTGTAAATCTATACGATTCTAATTCTTCCATTTCTTTGTTCCGAACCATTCCATTCTTTCAATTCTCCGCTCTTTCTCTTCGATATGCTTGACTTCATTTGTTTATTCATTCAATCCACAGTTACAGATAAAACGGAAGGGCTTGCATTGGCATCCATCTAAATTCAGTGGGATGGGAAATATATGGGTAGCCCATATATAACTAGTGAATATCTAATAGCACATATACATGTGTTTCTTTCATAATGTAAACAAACTATCTGTATCTTGTATTGAATCGGATTCTAGAATCATTCTTCGAAACATATACGGGGATTGACTTATAGCCCTTACATATACCTAGCTAGACCTACCTAACTTAATAATATATATAGTTTTTCTTTTTTTTTTTGTTTAGGCGCACATCGGAAACAGATAACATAACAATTCTTATTTAAATTATGAATCGTAATTGACTGAATGAACAAATATAAATAGAATATCGATTGGAGAGGTATGACATAAATGGGCCAAACAGGAATCTTAGGAAAAAGATCTTTTCGATCTCTTTCCTTTTTTTTTTACAATTCTCTAATATCGTACATTTTTTTTTCTTGCTCCTACTCTAGATCGTATATACCGGTATTTGTATATATCATGTTCCCCGAGTCAATTATCTTGAGACGCCCATGAGTTGGGATAAGCTTCTTTTTTTTTTTTTGAGAAAAAAAAAAAGACCATTTCGGGAGCTAGTCAATGATGACCCTCCATGGATTCGCCTATATAAGCTGCGGCTAAAGTTGCAAAAATAAGAGCTTGAATCCCGCTTGTGAATAATCCAAGGAACATGACGGGTATAGGAACCACCGAAGGTACTAAAGAAACAAGAACAACAACTACTAATTCATCAGCTAATATATTCCCGAAAAGTCGAAAACTAAGTGATAAAGGTTTTGTGAAATCTTCTAGGATGTTAATTGGTAAAAGTATTGGAGTTGGTTGAATGTATTTACCGAAATAACCCAATCCTTTTTTGGTAAGACCCGCATAGAAATATGCCACTGACGTAGGTAAAGCTAAAGCAACAGTAGTATTTATATCATTCGTGGGCGCAGCTAACTCCCCATGCGGTAACTGTATGATTTTCCGGGGTAAAAGAGCACCTGACCAGTTAGAAACAAAAATAAATAGGAACATAGTTCCAATAAAGGGAACCCAAGGACCATATTCTTCTCCAATCTGAGTTTTGCTCAAGTCTCGAATGAATTCAAGGACATATTCGAAGAAATTCTGACCGTCGGTTGGAATGGTTTGTGGATTCCGAACAGCTATAGTGGCTGAACCTAATAAGATAGCAATTACAACCCAAGAAGTGATAAGTACTTGGGCATGGACTTGGAAACTCCCTATTTGCCAATAAAAATGTTGGCCTACTTCCACATCGGATATATCGTATAACACTTTTAGTGAGTTGATGGAACAGGGTCGAACATTCATATTGCCCTCTGACAGAAATAGAACTTAAAAAGGAATTATTTTGATTCAGCCATCTCTTATCTCTTTCTCAACTCGCCTGCTTTAATCGTATATTTCGGATACCAAGCGATCGCATAATATTCCCAGCGATTTTTATCTCTTTTTTGAGACTCAGGGATAGTAACCGATTCAATCCATTTATGGAGTTTCCAAAGTCATTGACTTATCCTATTATTAATCAACAATTTCTTATATAGCTAGAACGGCCCTCACAAATTGCGGATACTAATTTGTTAAGAATCAATCGGATTGAAGCTATAGCGTCATCGTTCGCTGGAATCGAAATATCTGCGAGATCCGGGTCACAATTTGTGTCGATTAAACAAATTGTCGGAATCCCCAAAGTGAGACATTCTCGAAGAGCCGTATATTCTTCTTGCTGATCAACGATGATTACAATATCGGGTAACCCCGTCATATATTTGATCCCGCCCAGATATGTTTGCAATTGAGATAATTGCCTCTTCAACATTGCTACATCTCTTTTCGGGAGACAGTTGAGTTTCCCCGTATTTTGTTCCGATCTCAAGTCACTGAATCTATGAAGTCTCATTTCTGTAGTGGACCAATTCGTTGACATACCACCGAGCCATTTTTTATTAACATAATGACACCGAGCTCTTATTGCAGCTGATGCTACTGAATCAGCTGCTTTATTTTTGGTACCAACTATTAAGAAGTGTTTTCCTATACTCGCTGCATCAAAAACTAAATCACAGGCTTCTGACAAAAAACGAGCAGTTCTAGTAAGATTTGTAATATGAATACCTTTACGCTTTGCAGAGATGTAAAGTGCCATTCTAGGATTCCATTTCCTAGTACCATGACCAAAATGAACTCCTGCTTCCATCATCTCTTCCAAATTCATGTTCCAATATCTTCTTGTCATTTCTCCCCACACTTTCTCTCTCTTTTTTTTTTTTAAGAGGTACCTGAAATAAATAATTGTTCCGACGGAACCTTCTACCAGAGATTGACCGTTACGTTAATACATGGTTCAAGTCACTAATTGCTTTCTATTCGTTATTATCTTTATTACCAAATCAAATGACCAGGACTAGATAGTTAAAAGAAAAGAATGAATCTGTCATGAAATTCCGTAAATGATCGTTCTGATGTATCAGGTAAATTTTTGGGGATGCAAGAACTAAATAATTCTATGTGGTGGAACAAAATATCTCTCATTTCCATTTCCTCCTCGAATAGATTCTTCTTCTTGATTTCCAAAGGAATGTTGCTGTGTTGCCTTGAACGTTGGACTAATCCTTTGAATCCGGTACCAACAGGCATCATCCCCCCCAGAACAACGTTCTCTTTCAGGCCTTTCAACCAATCAATACGACCTCGTAGAGCGGCTTTTGCTAAAACTCGAGCGGTTTCTTGAAAACTCGCTTCGGATATGAAACTTTGAGTATTCAGAGACGCCCTCGTTATTCCCAATAAGATGGCTCGGTAACAGATCGCTTCTTCCAAAGCGCGCCCTGTTCGTTCTGCTCGCAACAATCCGATAAGTTCTCCAGGTGAAAAAACATTAGACATTCCATCTTCTGAAACCAACACTTTTGATGTTATTTGACGTACAATAATCTCTATATGCCTATTATGGATCTGCACCCCCTGGGATCGATAAACCTTTTGGATCTTATTAACCAAAGAGATACGACTTTGCGCTATGGTTAGTTCAGCGCCAATCAAGAATCTCCAAGGAATTCCAAGAATTCTTGTTATACGTTCGTTCCAACCTTCAACCCTCTTTTCTAGGTTCATCGATATTGAATCAATCGAACGCGCCTCTAACACTTGTTCCACTTTTGGAAGACCTTGTGTTATATCACCCGATCTCGATTTTTCATATATAAATGTAACTAATGTATCTCCTTCATAAAGGATTTCTCCACAATGGCCATGAACAGTTGCTCTTGGAGTAGCCAAATGAGGCTTAGCTGATCTTATTACTAAGGAGTCAACGTGAACAATTAGAACTTGACCCGATTTTATGTGTGGTCCGTATTTGGATATACATACATTTTCACAAATAAACTGTCCAAGGCTAATTATTGTGGATGTCTCCTCACAATAATCGTGAGGGCGAAAGCACCAATTCAAATCGAATGGATTCAAAATGATGCATGAATCGGGATTATAAATTCTTCCATTTTCATCCATTAAATAATATGGAAGTCCTTGGAAAGTCTGTTTGAAATTGTCAAGTAGCAAATATTTATTTAACAAGATCTGATTATGAGTTATTAAATAGAATAAATAGAAATAGTAAAATGAATAAAAATTCGTGATTTTAGGTACAATCCCTAAGGGACCCAATGAATTCCTAATGGGAATCGCGGGATCTTCTTTAATTAATTCTTTTGTCACTTTGTGAGATTTCGAACCATTGAATGGGCCAATTCGAAAACAATCGGATGATGACAAAATCAGAAAAGATGGATATTCCTTATTTCTATTCAGCAACGTACGAATAGTCCCTTGATGCTGGGTAAGTGATTGAATCCTCGCCTTGAAATAAAAAGGATTGATATTGGTGCGATCTGATCCATTATTGGGGATCAATCCCGAACTTGCCGTATCATTCCTTTTTCCGATATACAAAATAGAGGACTTCACTAAATCAATTCTTATGAAATCTCGAATCAGATCATTTGCCCTTACTTCAACAAAGGAAGCATGAACCTCTTCTATAGAACCATTTCGGTCTCGGTTCCAATTCAATACTAAACAAGTTCGAACGAATTGAAGACTTGTGTGATAAATTCCTCGAATTGGTTTGCCATTTCCATAAAGGATATAATTGACAATTCGTAGTTGCACATTATCCCTTTCCTGCAACGGATCCTGGGGGAAAAGCGTTGCTAAATTGATCCCATCAGCTATTTCATATGTGACTACGGGTCGAACTGAAACAAAATACTTTTTCTTGGTAGGTGTAATCCGTTGGACATAAATCCAATTTTTCAATTTTTTGGATTCCTTAGAATTTTTTTTTCCCGTTCCTGGTGGTATCAAGATGCCGCAGTGCCGGGATATCTTATCTGTCTCTCCAGGAAAATAGATATCCCCAGAAAATATTTTCAGTTCAATCCTTTTTTTTTTTCTCTCCACTCGGACCAATCCGCCTACTCGGCTTCTTGTATTTAAAGCGATTCGTGTATCTACTCCAATGAGACTATTGTTCCGTACCATTATGGGCGAAGATCCGGGTAAGATATGCACTTCTTCGGGAATGAAAAAAAATCGATCTACTTTCATTTGGTATTTTGGCCTAAATTCTTTTGCCCTTCGATACTCAATCAAATCCTCTTTTTTGACGATTGAACCCACCCCTATAGTCCCATATTTATTAATTCCCGAACTGCTTCTTCTGTATAGGGGATCGTCGAAATAAGCAAGAATACTATTTCTAGGTAAAATACGATTTATGGGTATTTCAATCGAGATACCGGAACGGGACATTAGTTCTTTTTCTCGTTCTTGATCAGATTGGAATGGGATGATGAATCTATTTCTTCGCCTTTTAGCCAATAAATTAGAATTCTCGTGGAGAATGGCCGGATATATGAAATTCCAATGACCATTGGATATGATTTGATCAGGTCTTGAATAATCAAGAACCCCCCCTTTTTTACCGTAAGGATTCGAACTAAACAATTTGTGTCTCACTCGATCATTAGTCACTGAGAGGTCAGAAATATGTCTCGGTTCAACAGAATGAACATTCATTTGATCTTGATCCTTGTGGAGCGAAAAAGGCACTATACTGGATCTGCACAGACCTCCTGATAATATCCATAAATGACTTGTTTTTGGTAAGAGATGAACATTACCATATGTATATTCAGGTGCATGGTACACATCGTTACTCCAGTGCATTTCTCCCTCTGAGGGGGAATAAATATGTTTTCGAACTTTCTCTTTAACTTTATTAAAATGGAAAGTGGATCTTCCAGCGCGAATCTCAGCAATCACTTGTTCTGATTCTACATATTGATCATTTTGAACTAAAAGAAAACTTTTGGGCGGAATATTCACATTATGTAGAATATCGTGACTCTCAATAGTTACATACAGGTCTATATAACATAGAAAA